GCAAAGGTTTAGTCCTAACCTTATTATTAGCTACTGCTCAGCTTACACATGCAAGCATCAACGCCCCAGTGAGAAAACCCCAAATAGCCCAGCTAATGGGCATGGAGCCGGCATCAGGCACATTAATACTATAGCCCACGACGCCTAGCCTACGGCCACACCCCCACGGGATACAGCAGTGATTAACATTAAACCATGAGCGAAAGCTTGATTTAGTTAGAGCATAAAGGGGCGGCCAATCTCCGTGCCAGCAGCCGCGGTTACACAGCTACAGCCCCAAGTTAATAAAAGCGGCGTAAATTGTGGCTAAGACCAAGTCTACTAAATTAAGGCGAAAAGGCAGCCAAGCCGTGAAAAGCTAAAAACTTGCCAAGAACACCAATATTAACATAGCCTTAACCAACAAGACACACCCGAACCCACGAAAGCTGGGGTACAAACTAGGATTAGATACCCTACTATGCCCAGCCCTCAACAAAGGTGTACTAACTACACACTACACTCGCCAGGGAATTACGAGCAACTTGCTTAAAACTCAAAGGACTTGACGGTATTTCGAACCCACCTAGAGGAGCCTGTCCTATAATCGACAACACACGATCCACCCAACCACCTTTTGCCCTAAGCAGCCTGTATACCGCCGTCGCAAGCTTAGCCCTTGAGGGACAAGCACCTAGCACAATAGCTCTCTTCTGAGCTAGTACGTCAGGTCAAGGTGCAGCCAATAAGTTGGTAGAGATGGGCTACATTTTCTACACCATAGAAATTGGTCACGGAGAGGCCTGTGAAACCAGGACTGTCAAAGACGGATTTAGCAGTAAATTAGGAGAAGAGTGCCTAATTGAAGGTGGCCCCGAAATATGTACACACCGCCCGTCACCCTCCTCGAATTTAACCCAATCTTGCTACATAACACATATAGCATTCAATGAGATGAGGAAAGTCGTAACAAGGTAAGCGTACCGGAAGGTGTGCTTGGAACATCAAAATGTAGCTTAAACCAAAGCATTCTGCTTACACCTGAAACATGTTTACTTAAATAAACCATTTTGATTCAACCCACTCTAGCCCTCAAAATCAGCCCCAATCAAATTAACTACACTAAACCAAAACATTTTTATGCCCAAGTATCGGTGAGAGAAAAGACAACAGGCGCAATAGAGACAGTACCGCAAGGGAAAGATGAAATAAAAATTTAACACAAAAGTACAACACAGCAAAGATTAACCCTTTTACCTTTTGCATTATGGTTTAGCCAAACATAACCGTGGCAAAGAGCACTAAAGTCACCTGCACCCGAATCTGGGCGAGCTACTAGCCAGCAGAAGTAGCACAGCACTAACCCGTCTCTGTAGCAAAAGAGTGGGAAGACTGCCTAGTAGAAGTGAAAAGCCTAACGAGCCCAGTGATAGCTGGTTGCTTGGGAATAGAATATAAGTTCTACTGAAAACCTTCTGATCTACCACAACAAAGGACAAAGAAAAGTTTTCAAGCTATTTAATGGGGGTACAGCCCCATTAACACAGGACTCAACCTCTACCTAAGGGTAAAACTAATCCGCATTTTAAATGTAGGCTTTAAAGCAGCCAGCACAACGAAAGCGTCAAAGCTCGCACCAAAAAAATACCTACAACAAAATTAAACCCTACAACATAACCAAGCCTTTCTAAAACATTAGAAGAGATTATGCTAAAATTAGTAATAAGAAACTTGATCTTCTCCTAAGCGCGAGCCTACACTACTCATGACACACTATTGGTAATTAACACCCTGCCCAACTACCACAACACATAGGGCACACACTGTTAACCCACACAGGAGCGCACAGGAAAGGCTAAACCCTGCAAAGGAACTCGGCAAACAAAGATTCCGACTGTTTACCAAAAACACAGCCCCCAGCCAACCAAGTATTGGGGGTGATGCCTGCCCAATGACTTTAAGTTAAATGGCCGCGGTATCTACAACCGTGCGAAGGTAGCGTAATCATTTGTTCTTTAAATAAGGACCAGTATGAAAGGCTAAACGAGAATCTATCTGTCTCTTGCAGAAGGCCAGTGAAATTGATCTCCCTGTGCAAAAGCAGGGATATCAACATTAGACGAGAAGACCCTGTGAAACTTTAAACCTCTAAATCACAACAAATTGTAAAACACCAACCCAATCGGGATAACTACAATTAACACACTGATTTAGCGTTTTCGGTTGGGGCGACCCCAAAATAAAAAAAACTTTCCAGGAAAACAGTAACACGCACTTACTGACCAAGACCTACACCACAAAGTGCTTAAATGTAATCAGATCCGGCACACGCCGATTCATGAACTAAGCTACTCCAGGGATAACAGCGCAATCCCCTTCAAGAGCCCATATCGACAGGGGGGTTTACGACCTCGATGTTGGATCAGGACATCCTAATGGTGTAACCGCTATTAACGGTTCGTTTGTTCAACGATTAAAGTCCTACGTGATCTGAGTTCAGACCGGAGCAATCCAGGTCGGTTTCTATCTATGAATGCGAACCTTTCCAGTACGAAAGGACCGAAAGAGCAAGGCCCATGCCACCAAAGTAAGCCTTACCTAAAGCTTAATGAAAACAACTAAATTAACAACCAGGACAATCACATCCCCGCCTCAATACAAGAGCAAGCTGGGTTGGCAGAGCCTGGCTTAATGCAAAAGACCTAAGCCCTTTACCCAGAGATTCAAATTCTCTACCCAGCAATAAGTTTTTTAACAGTCGCACCCATTCTTATCTATATCATCTCAGTCCTAATTGCAGTCGCATTCCTGACAGGACTAGAACGAAAAATCATTGGCTACATGCAACTACGTAAAGGCCCTAATATCGTGGGCCCCCTTGGGCTGCTGCAACCATTTGCTGACGGCCTCAAGCTTATTATCAAAGAGCTGACACTACCCCTGCTCGCCACCCCCGCTTTATTTGTTCTATCCCCAGCAGTCGCCCTCATTTTAGCCCTAATTATGTGGACCCCCCTGCCCGTACCATTTTCTATCGCCAACCTAAACCTTGGCATGTTATTTTTACTAGCCATATCCAGCTTAGCAGTTTATTCACTACTATGGTCCGGGTGAGCATCAAACTCTAAATACGCCCTAATGGGCGCCCTACGAGCTGTGGCCCAAACCATTTCTTATGAAGTCACACTAGCCATCATTGTTCTATCTATTGTCCTACTCAGTGGCGGATTCTCACTACACGCCCTAGCTGTTACCCAAGAGCCCATCTACTTGGCACTAACCACATGACCTCTACTGATAATATGATACACCTCAACACTAGCAGAGACAAACCGCGCCCCGTTTGACCTCACAGAAGGTGAGTCAGAACTAGTATCTGGATTCAACGTTGAATACAGCGCAGGACTATTCACACTATTTTTCCTAGCCGAATACGCCAACATTCTACTAATAAACACCCTAACCACCATCCTCTTCCTAAACACCTCAACAAACCTGCCAACACAAACATTATTCACCACCGCCCTAATAAGTAAATCAATCCTATTAACCATCGGATTCCTATGGGTCCGAGCATCATACCCACGATTCCGGTATGATCAATTAATACACCTACTGTGAAAAAACTTCTTGCCGGCCACGCTGGCAATCTGTCTGTGACACTCGTCGCTCCCAGTATCAACATTCGGTCTTCCAGTAACAAGGATTCGTGCCTGAACGCCAAAGGGCTACTTTGATGAGGTAGAAAGTGGAGGTTAAAATCCTCCCGAATCCTAGAGGAGCAGGGATCGAACCTGCACAAAAGAATCCAAAATTCTTCCTACTTCCATTGTAGTATCCCCTAACAGAAGAGTAAGCTAACTAAAGCTATTGGGTCCATACCCCAACAATGAGGGGCAATCCTTCCTCTCCTAACCCATGCCCATCTTCCAACCAATTATCCTAACTACACTAACCATCACAACACTAATTTTTCTGTCCTCCACCCACCTAGTGTTAATGTGGGTAGCACTAGAACTCAGCACATTAGTAGTCCTACCGCTAATCGCTAATAAGTCGCACCCACGATCCATCGAAGCCTCCACAAAATACTTCCTCACACAGGCCACCGCTTCTGCCCTAATCATCTTCTCATGAACCTTAAACTATATCACAACCGGAGGCGGCCAAATCTCAGAAGTAACAAACCAAACCCTTACAACTATTATAGCCATAGCCCTATTTATTAAAATTGGATTAGTGCCATTCCACTTCTGAGTGCCTGAAACCATTCAAGGAATAACTCCAACCGCCTCCATCTTCCTACTCACCTGACAGAAACTAGGCCCACTAATCATATTATACCTAATGAGTCCACTAATTAATTTCGAGGTCCTCTCTGCAGTATCTATCCTGTCCGCCACAGTTGCCGGCTGACTTGGGCTTAACCAGACCCAAATCCGAAAGCTAGTAGCATTCTCTTCAATCGCCCAAATATCTTGAACCCTAGTGATTATTAAATACGCACCATCACTTACAATCCTAGCCTTCTACTTATATTCAATCACAATTTCCACTACCCTTCTCACACTAGAAAAATTATCAACAACATCCGTTAACAGCCTCTTACTTTCGTTCCAAAAAGCCCCAATTACTTCCTTATTGCTGACAATCTCTCTATTATCCTTATCAGGCCTACCCCCACTAGCCGGCTTCCTCCCAAAATGATTAACAATTGACCAGCTCGTGGCAGAAGGAGCAATTTGAGTAGCATTCACAATACTCATGGCCTCTCTCCTAAGCCTATTCTTCTACCTACGACTATGATACAACTCCGCATCCACCCTTCCTCCCAACACTGCTAATACCCAACGCCTATGACGCAAACCAGTCCAACAAACCAACCTTACAATCAACTCCCTGGCCATAGCCGCCTTCACCCTAATCCTAGCAGCCACCATAATAAAAGCCATCACAAAACAAGAGGCATATTAAAAGAAATTAGGTTCAATCTTCAAGCCAAGGGCCTTCAAAGCCCTAGATAGGAGTTAGCAATCTCCTATTTCTTGAATAAGGTTTATAGGACTTTATCCTATATCTTCTGAATGCAAATCATAAACTTTTATTAAGCTAAAACCTTACTAGGCAAATGGGCCTCGATCCCATAAATTATTAGTTAACAGCTAATTACTCTAACCGGCTAGTTTTTACCTAAATCTTTAAGCCCAGGTACAATTTAAAGTACATCTACGAGTTTGCAGTTCGTCGTGAATTTCACTACAGGGCCTGGTAAAAAGAGGATTTGAACCTCTGTAGGTAGGTTTACAGCCCACCGCCATCACACTCGGCCATTCTACCAGTGAATATCAATCGTTGACTTTTTTCCACCAACCACAAAGATATCGGCACCTTGTATTTTATTTTCGGCGCCTGAGCCGGAATAGTAGGCACAGCCATAAGCCTGTTAATCCGAACAGAACTCAGCCAACCTGGCCCCTTCATAGGAGATGACCAAATTTACAATGTTATTGTTACAGCACATGCCTTTATCATAATCTTCTTCATAGTTATACCAATCATGATCGGCGGATTTGGAAATTGACTACTTCCATTAATAATTGGAGCACCCGACATAGCATTCCCTCGCATAAACAACATAAGCTTCTGACTACTACCCCCATCATTCACCCTACTTCTCTTTTCCGCCTTTATTGAAACCGGAGCTGGCACTGGATGAACAGTCTACCCACCCCTAGCTGGAAACCTAGCCCATGCCGGACCGTCAGTAGACTTAACCATTTTCTCCCTTCACCTTGCCGGAGTATCATCCATCCTTGGAGCAATTAACTTCATTACCACGGCTATCAACATAAAACCCCCAGCAATATCACAACAACAAACACCCCTTTTCGTATGGTCTGTTCTAGTTACAGCTGTTCTCCTGCTACTATCACTACCAGTTCTAGCCGCAGGAATTACTATATTACTCACCGACCGAAACTTGAACACAACCTTCTTTGACCCAGCAGGAGGAGGTGACCCAATCCTATACCAGCACCTTTTCTGATTTTTTGGCCACCCAGAAGTGTACATCCTTATCCTGCCAGGATTTGGAATAATCTCCCACGTAATTACCTTCTACTCAAGTAAAAAAGAACCATTTGGTTACATAGGAATAGTCTGAGCCATGATATCAATCGGCTTTCTTGGCTTCATTGTCTGAGCCCACCACATATTCACAGTTGGAATAGATGTTGATACTCGAGCATATTTCACATCCGCCACAATAATTATCGCCATCCCCACTGGCGTAAAAGTATTCAGCTGATTAGCCACTATTTACGGAGGAGTAGTGAAATGACAAGCCCCCATACTCTGGGCACTCGGCTTCATTTTCTTATTCACAGTTGGAGGACTAACAGGAATTGTACTAGCTAACTCATCACTAGACATTATTCTCCACGACACCTACTACGTAGTAGCCCACTTCCACTATGTATTATCTATAGGGGCAGTATTCGCTATCATAAGCGGATTTACCCACTGATTCCCACTATTTACAGGATTTACCCTCCACCAAACATGAACAAAAATTCAATTCATAATTATGTTTACAGGCGTAAACCTAACCTTCTTCCCACAGCACTTCCTAGGTCTATCAGGAATACCACGACGATACTCAGACTACCCAGACGCATATGCCTTCTGAAATATAATCTCCTCAATTGGGTCATTAATCTCCATAGTATCAGTTATTCTACTCACATTTATTGTATGAGAAGCATTTTCATCAAAACGAAAAGTTCAAGTACCCGAAATAGCAAGCACAAATGTAGAGTGACTAAACAATTGCCCACCATCATACCACACCTACGAAGAACCAGTCTTTGTTCAAGTACGACCAAAACTAATGTAAGCAAAACCACACCTTGATGCCAAGGACAGGGGGAATTGAACCCCCACCATTTGGTTTCAAGCCAACCGCAATACGACATGCTCTGTCCTTCGAGAAGAGTTAGTATACACATATTACCCGCCTTTGTCAAGGGCGAAATATAGGACCAAAGCCTTTACTCTTCTATGGCAAACCCAATACACCTAGGACTCCAAGATGCAATATCCCCACTAATAGAAGAACTCCTCTATTTTCATGACCACACACTAATAATTATTTTTTTAATCAGCATGTTTGTACTATACACAATCTCAGTTTTACTACTAACAAACCTATACCACACAAATGCAACAGATGTACAAGAAATAGAAATAATCTGAACCATTCTGCCAGCCCTAATCCTCATCACCATCGCCCTTCCATCCCTGCGCACATTGTACCTCATAGACGAAACCACCAACCCCTGCCTAACCATTAAAGTCATCGGGCATCAATGATATTGAACATATGAATACACAGACTTCTCCCAACTGGAATTCGACTCTTATATGCTTCCAACACAAGATCTGCCTCAGGGTCACTTCCGCCTTTTAGAAGTAGACCACCGCATGATTGTTCCAACAAACTCAAGCACACGAACACTAATCACAGCCGAAGACGTCCTGCACTCATGAGCAGTACCATCCTTGGGAATTAAAATAGACGCAGTACCAGGACGACTAAACCAAACCTCACTAACATCCCCCAACCCTGGAGTCTTCTATGGGCCAATGTTCCGAAATCTGCGGAGCAACCATAGCTTCATGCCCATTGTCGTAGAAGCTGTCCCAATACAGCACTTCCAAAGCTGATTAAAAACAAGCTCATAATCACTAAGAAGCTAAACCGGCCAAAGCCCTAGCCTTTTAAGCTAGCATTGGGGACCACGCCAACCCCCTTAGTGACATGCCACAATTAAACCCAGAACCTTGATTAATGATCTCATCTATCACATGGCTAGTATTCATTGTTACTTTACAGCCAAAAATTGCTTCTCTAAAGTTCATAAATAACCCGAGCAGCCCAGACCAAAAAACCACTAAAACATGACCCTGGCCACAAATCTAAACTTATTTGACCAATTCTTAGTACCCAAACTACTTGGCATATCACTATTAGCCCCAGCCATATTATTAACAGCAATACTAATCTACAACCCACAAGACCGCTGACTATCGAACCCATTAACAACCCTACAATCCTGATTAATTGCAAAAGCCACTAAACAAATCATAACCCCAGTAAACAAACCAGGACATAAGTGATCATTAATACTGATCTCATTACTAACAATGCTTATTCTCAACAACCTTTTAGGCCTTCTCCCATACACATTTACACCAACAACTCAGCTGTCTATAAACATAGCCCTGGCCCTGCCACTATGGCTGGCAACAGTGCTGGTTGGCCTGCGAAGCAAGCCGGCCTCTTCACTAGCCCACCTCCTGCCAGAAGGAACCCCAACACCCCTGATCCCTATCCTAATCTTAATCGAAACAATTAGTCTATTAATCCGACCAATCGCACTTGCCGTGCGACTCACAGCCAACCTCACCGCAGGACATCTTTTGATGCACTTAATTTCTACTGCAGCACTTAGCCTAATGACAACTTCCACACTACTTGCCGGGCTAACCCTAACCATCCTAGCCATACTGATCCTTCTAGAAATTGCAGTAGCAATAATCCAAGCATATGTATTCACCCTACTACTCTCACTATACCTGCAAGAAAACGTATAATGATCCACCAAACACACCTATTTCACATAGTTAACCCAAGCCCATGGCCAATTATAGGAGCTATAGCTGCCATAATACTAACAGCCGGATTAGTCCTATGATTCCATTGTAATCTAGGCTTAATTCTGCTTCTGGGACTAATCTCAACCCTGCTAATTATATTTCAATGATGACGAGATATCGTCCGAGAAAGCACCTACATAGGCCACCACACCCCACCAGTCCAAAAAGGACTACGATATGGCATAATCCTATTTATCACCTCAGAGGTCTTCTTTTTCCTCGGGTTCTTCTGAGCGTTCTATCACTCAAGCTTGGCCCCAACCCCAGAACTAGGAGGACAGTGACCACCAACCGGAATTACCACACTAGACCCATTCGAAGTTCCACTCCTCAACACAGCTGTGCTACTAGCCTCGGGGGTCACAGTAACATGGGCCCACCACAGCCTAATAGAAGCCAACCGAGCATCCACCATCCACGCCTTAATTCTTACAATTATCCTAGGACTATACTTCACTGCTCTTCAAGCAATAGAATACTACGAAGCCCCATTCACCATCGCAGACAGCAGCTATGGATCAACCTTCTTTGTTGCCACAGGCTTTCACGGCCTACACGTCATTATTGGATCAACATTCCTAATAACCTGCCTCTATCGACAAATCATACACCACTTCACCTCAAATCACCACTTCGGTTTCGAAGCTGCCGCTTGATACTGACACTTCGTAGATGTAGTCTGACTATTCCTGTACATCTCAATCTACTGATGAGGCTCCTGCTCTTCTAGTATTGACAATACAAATGACTTCCAATCATTAAACCCTGGTATCAGCCGCAGGGAAGAGCAATAAACCTACTTACCGCATTCATGTTAGCCACAGCCACCGCAGTAGCCGTAATTACCCTAAATCTACTAATGTCAGAAATGGCCCCAGACCCAGAAAAACTTTCACCATACGAGTGCGGATTTGACCCGCTAGGGTCAGCCCGCCTGCCATTATCTATCCGCTTTTTCATAATCGCTATTTTATTCTTACTCTTTGACTTAGAGATCGCCATTCTACTACCGCTAGCATGGGCCCTCCAACTCACAAACCTGATCAAAAGCATCACATGGGCCATCATTATCTTCTTACTTATATTTGCAGGCCTAACATACGAATGACTACAAGGCGGACTAGAATGGGCAGAATAATCCTTAACCAAAGGAGCTAGTCCAAGCTAAGACTTCTAGCTTCGGCCTAGAAAATCATGACCAACTTCATGGCTCCCTATTGACCTCCCCCACCAACCTACTATTTTCCCTCTCTTTCATTATCTTCACCATTGGATTTACCTTCCGCCACACTCATCTACTCTCAGCCCTACTATGCCTGGAAGGCATGATGCTATCGGTCTTCCTACTAATAGCAACATGGTCTCTAAACTCAAACATCTCATCTTTCATCCTGCCCTTAACAGTATTGACATTATCAGCCTGTGAAGCCGGTATTGGCCTCGCCCTATTGATCGCCTCAGCCCGAACACACAACACAGCCAATCTCAAAAACCTAAATCTACTCCAATGTTAAAAATCGTTGTACCTACAATAATACTAATCCCCTCAACCTGCCTAACAGCCACAAAAAACACCTGACTATCACCGACAGCTTACTCAGCAGTCATTATTATCCTAGGCATGCTTGTCTTAAACCCCGGAGACATTCTGATAAACACTAGCGGTTTATTATTAGGAAGCGACCAGATTTCAACACCCCTGCTCATATTGTCCTGCTGACTATTACCACTGATATTCATGGCCAGCCAAAGCTCCATGTCACACAACCCAACCCAACAAAAACGACTTTTTATTACAGCCCTGGCCCTCCTTCAATTAGCCTTAATGTTGGTATTCATAGCCTTAGACCTAATGTTATTTTACACCGCCTTTGAAGCAACCCTTATTCCCACCTTAATAGTGATCGCCCGATGAGGCTCACAAACAGAACGACTCGGAGCCGGACTATATTTCCTCCTATACACCATCACTAGCTCTATGCCCCTTCTAATTGCACTTCTATGGGTATATAACATAAAAGGAACTGCGTCCATTACACTCTTACAACTATTACCACAAATAACCCTAACATTCTGAACAAACACATTACTATGAACTTCACTCATACTAGCCTTCCTAGTAAAAATCCCAATTTACGGCCTTCACCTTTGGCTCCCAAAAGCCCACGTAGAGGCCCCAATTGCCGGATCCATGGTCCTTGCAGCAATCTTATTAAAACTCGGAGGCTACGGCTTGCTACGAGTTACAAATCTACTAACTGAACAAACCACATCCTCTTACATCCTGCCCCTAGCAGTAGCATTATGGGGTGCACTCATAACCGGCATAATCTGCTTACGACAAACAGATTTAAAATCCCTAATCGCCTACTCCTCAGTAAGCCACATAGGACTAATAACAAGCTCAATCCTCACTCGTAATCAACTGGCCCCCTCGGGCTCAATAATTATAATAGTGGCCCACGGCCTTACATCCTCAATACTATTCTGCCTGGCAAACATTACTTACGAACGAACACACTCACGAACTCTACTACTAACACAAGGAGTACAACTAACCACCCCAATCATAACATCCTGATGACTCCTGGCCTGCTTAACAAACATAGCACTCCCCCCAACAATTAATTTTATTGGAGAACTCACCCTGATAGTATCACTATTTGACTGAGCGGACATTACCATCTTTCTAACAGGACTAAGCGCATTCATCACCTCAGTCTACACCCTACACATATTCTCCTCAACCCAGCAAGGAACCCTTCCAAACCACATCATCACAATAAGCCCAACCCAAACGCGAGAACATCTACTAATAACACTACACTCTGCGCCATCAATCGCTTTAATCTTTATCCCTCAACTAATGTATTACCAATAAACCACAACAACTGACAAAAACACACCAACTATGAGAGTGCCCACAAGAACTGCTAATTCTGTCCCCCGGATTTAATCACCCGGCTCTCATATTATACAGCACCAACCTGTAGATATAGTTTAAACAAAACGTTAGAATGTGGACCTAAAAACAGGAACTCACTCACTCCTTATCTACCAACATGCCCCACTACAAACACCATAGAGCTTTTAATGGATAACAGTATTCCATCGGCTTTAGGAGCCGAGCATCTTGGTGCAATTCCAAGTGAAAGCAACCATAACACAGCCATTAGCCTTAATTATTATACTTTTCCTGCTCCCCCTAGCAATCTTGACACTCCCAATACTGATACCAAACTCAAAATTAACCTCACCACTTAAAACCAAAGTACTAGCAGCAAAACTAGCCTTCCTTACCAGCCTAATTCCACTTACCTACCTCATCTACAATGACTTAACCATTACTACATACGAAACCCAATGATCAACAATTGGCACAACCACAATTCGCACTAGCTTCACATTAGACATCTACTCCGTCTTCTTCCTGCCTATTCTCCTTTTTGTTGTATGGTCCATCATAGAATTTACTGCACAATACATGGAATCAGACCTAAAAATTAACACTTTCTTTAACCAGCTCACCACCTTCACCCTAATAATGATAATCCTTGTAACTGCTGAAAACCTCTTCCAATTTTTCATTGGTTGAGAGGGAGTAGGTATCATATCCTTCATGTTAATCAACTGATGATCATTCCGATCAAACTCGAACAAAGCTGCTATGCAAGCCGTAATTTACAACCGCCTAGCAGACATTGGCCTAATTATTACTCTAGCATGAATAGCCATCAATGACCTGTCACTAAATATTAAAAGCATACAAATCACACCAGACATAGCCCTCATCCCCGCACTCGGGTTGCTCCTAGCAGCTGCCGGAAAATCTGCCCAATTTGGATTCCACCCATGACTCCCCGCAGCAATAGAAGGACCGACCCCTGTTTCAGCCCTACTGCACTCAAGCACCATGGTGGTAGCTGGAGTGTTCCTACTCATCCGAACCTCTGACCTGCTATACAGCAGCGAAACAGCAACTACAGCCTGCTTATTACTAGGAGCCTTTACATCCATACTAGCTGCTTCATGCGCATTAACCCAAAATGACCTAAAAAAAATTATTGCCTACTCAACTACTAGCCAGCTAGGCCTAATAATGACCTCCATCGGACTAAAACAACCCGAACTCGCATTCATACACATCTCGACACATGCATTCTTTAAGGCAATATTATTCCTCTGCGCAGGAACAATCATCCACAGCCTAAACAATGAACAAGACATCCGAAAAATGGGAGGACTCAAAAAAGCCCTCCCTACTACCTCCTCCTGCTTAATCATTGGCTCCCTTGCCCTATCAGGAATGCCATTCATGGCTGGTTTTTACTCAAAAGACGCCATCATTGAATCCATCAACACCTCCAATGTAAACTCCCTATCTCTGGCCATAACCCTAGTAGCAACCATCTTCACCACGCTCTACAGCTTACGCATGATCTACTATGTAGCCTTAAGCACTCCACGAATCCTACCCTTGTCAGCCATCTCCGAGACCCCTCAAATAACTAACCCTGTTATACGGCTAGCTATTGGAAGCATCGCAGCTGGGCTCATAATTTCAACCACTATCCTACCGCCTAATATTCCACAACTAACCATGCCGGCATCAGCCAAACTGGCCGCACTAAGCACCCTAATCTTGGGCCTACTAGTCGGCTCAATCCTGATTACAGTAGCAGATCAGTTTCCCAGCTCCACCAAAGGCACCCAAAACCCACTTATCTCTAAAATCATCCACTCCTACTTCATTCTACATCACACCCTATCATCCATAGTCCTACAAATTAGCCAAAAACTATCAACCCACCTGATAGACCAAACACACTATGAAGCCTTGGGCCCTAAAACAATAACCTACCTACAAATACTAATAGCCAAACTTTTAACTAACTTTCACAAAGCCCGAATTAACCCATACCTAAAAATTACCATTCTGTCCATCACACTAATTTCCCTATTCTACTTCACCTCAGTGAACGTAGAGCCCCCCGATGCCGCCCACGAACTAGAATTATAATAGTAAACAATACCACTAATAAAGCCCAACCACTCAAAATGAGGAGCCCCCAACCACTTAGATAAAACAACCCAGCTCCTAAAAACTCATTGTTTATATCGCCACCCCAAGTCTCAACGGAATCAACAAAACACCCTAAAGCCTCAGCTCATGTAGAATTATACATACAGTATCCACCGATACCTAGGCCAGCCCCACAAACATAAGCCGACACCTTAGACCCCCCTGCCCCCCAGAGCTCACAATACTTATCATCAGTGAACCCAACACAAAAAGCAAAAACTACCAACAGCCCACCCAAGTAAATTAGTAGCACCACAAGTGGCATAAAACTTCCACCCCCTGCTACCAACAACCCACTACCAAATATTGCCGCAAAAAGCAAACTAACCACCCCATAATGGATCGTCACCCCAGACGCCACTAACACCACACTAATTATCATTAAGCAACAAAGAAGAAAAAATGTAATTCCCATTATTCTCACTTGGACTATGGACCAAGACCTGGGGCACGAAAAACCCCCGTTGTATTTTCAACTATAAAAATCAGCATCTAAACCAAATGACCCACCAACTACGAAAATCCCACCCACTCCTAAAGCTAGTAAACCACTCTTTAATTGACTTACCCACACCATCCAACATCTCCTACTGATGAAACTTCGGATCACTTCTTGGATTCACCCTATTAATCCAACTGGCATCGGGCATCCTACTAATAATACACTTCCTAGCAGATGACTCCTTGGCCTTCATATCCGTCGCCTACACCTCACGAGAAGTCTGATATGGATGACTAATCCGAAGCCTACATGCAAACGGGGCTTCTCTATTCTTCCTATGCATTTTCCTCCACATCGGACGTGGACTATACTACGGATCATATCTAAACGAAAATACATGAAACATTGGAGTACTGCTACTACTATTACTGATAGCAACTGCCTTCATAGGCTACGTCCTACCATGAGGTCAGATATCATTCTGAGGGGCAACCGTAATCACCAACCTAATATCAGCTATCCCCTACGTGGGAGACTCAATCGTGGCTTGAATCTGAGGAGGACCATCCATCAACAGCGCAACCCTAACACGATTTACTACCCTACACTTCCTGCTCCCGTTTATCCTCACAGCCACTGTCGTCACACACCTCATCTTCCTCCACGAACGCGGATCATTCAACCCACTAGGATTAATCTCTAACGCCGACAAAATTCCGTTCCACCCATACTTCTCGGCAAAAGACGCCATAGGCATAGCCCTAGCCACCGTTTTATTAATGACCCTTTCATTCTACTTCCCAAACCTGTTAGGAGACCCAGAAAACTTTACCCCTGCCGACCCAATAAAAACACCAGACCACATTAAACCAGAATGATACTTCCTATTCGCCTACACAATCTTACGGTCTATTCCAAACAAACTCGCAGGAGTTCTTGCCATGTTCGCATCCATCCTAGTATTATTACTTCTACCCGCACTACACACATCAAAACGACAATCAATAAGCCTGCGCCCCCTATCCCAACTCCTATTCTGAACCCTAACCGCAGACCTCCTCATTCTCACATGAATCGGAGGACAGCCAGTACAAGACCCATACATTCTAATTGGACAAATAGCCTCCTTCATCTACTTCTTTACCATCCTTATCCTATTACCACTGGCTGGAATAATTGAAAACATACTATTCAAACCCCTTCGGTACCGACCATGCGGACCATGAATAGTCCCTATTATACCAACATGAGGGGGCAGAATAAACCCACACACTCTTGTAGCTCAACCCCAAAGCGCTGGCCTTGTAAGACAGAGATGGAACACACACACCTTCCCAAGAGTATCACACAACCACTCAAGAAGGCAGACATGACTCTACTCTTCCGGCCCCCAAAGCCGACATTCTTATTAAACTACTTCTTGAATCAGATTCATCGTAGCTTAACTCACAAAGCATAACACTGAAAATGTTAATATGGACAAAGAGTCCCGAATGACAAAAGAGCACTATTACCTTTCGCTAGATAAAAAGATAATATGTACTACCCCCCAGCTATGTATTATAAGGCATTCATTTATTTGCCCCTAACACCCATCCATTAGTTCTTATTAATCAGCATCTCACGTGAAATCACCATCCATTGTATCCATACTAACTATTACTAGTCTCAGGCCCATACCTGGACACGGCTCACATTTATTGCTCTTCTTAGAGACCTCTGGTTATCACTCTCACGTACCCATCTTGCTATTGCCTGGACATTCTTTCCTCTTCTTAGAGGCCTCAACCCGCACCATATGGTTTCACTCATCTACGTCCGTGATCGCGGCATTCCTATTCTTTGATTGCTATTGGTTCTTCATTTTTTTGGGGAGATCTCATCCACTACCCGGGGGCTTATATCTAAAGTCATTAGATTAAGGTGGTACATCTTCTTTGCAGGACGGGCCAGTCCGACTTTCATGTGCATAAATATTTAATGCTCGTTATACATATTACCCTTTAATTAGGCCCCCCCTCCCCCCAGTTTTTGTGGCCCCGGGGTCGGCTCTTCTTTAATTTTAGTCATAAAAAAAAAAAAAAAAAAAAAAAAAAAAAAAAAAAAAAAAAACCCCAAAAAAAAAAGGGGAAAAATTTTTAAAAAATTTAAAAAATTTTAAAAAAATTTTTACCCCGGGGGAAAAAATTTTTAAAAAATTTAAAAAAATTTTAAACAAATTATTAACCTAGGCTAAAATAGGAAAAAATTTTTAAAAAATTTAAAAAAATTTTAAACAAATTATTAACCTAGGCTAAAATAGGAAAAAATTTTTAAAAAATTTAAAAAAATTTTAAACAAATTATTAACCTAGGCTAAAATAGGAAAAAATTTTTAAAAAATTTAAAAAAATTTTAAACAAATTATTAACCTAGGCTAAAATAGGAAAAAATTTTTAAAAAATTTAAAAAAATTTTAAACAAATTATTAACCTAGGCTAAAATAGGAAAAAATTTTTAAAAAATTTAAAAAAATTTTAAACAAATTATTAACCTAGGCTAAAATAGGAAAAAATTTTTAAAAAATTTAAAAAAATTTTAAACAAATTATTAACCTAGGCTAAAATAGGAAAAAATTTTTAAAAAATTTAAAAAAATTTTAAACAAATTATTAACCTAGGCTAAAATAGGAAAAAATTTTTAAAAAATTTAAAAAAATTTTAAACAAATTATTAACCTAGGCTAAAATAGGAAAAATTTAGCACACAACTAGATTATACGGACTTACCGCAACAAACGTACAGTTATTATACACCAAACAGAACATGGACGTTAAATCGCCCAAATAACAA